ATGAAAAAATCTTTACCCGATTCTTTTCATTTTTTGAAAAGATCTATTATCATTACGAGTCGCACATACACCCTAGTACATGTTCCTCGGCGCTGAGGACATCCTCGAAGCGCTGGGGCTTTCGTGATATTTCTGATTGGCTGTCTTGTGTTTCTAATAAGCTGTCTAATAGTCGGCATGTTGAATCCTATAAAGAATGGGCCGGTTTAGATCGATCCTAACCGGATGATTATGAATTAGGAAAGAAAAAGTATGAATAAAAAAGAATAAGTTCCATTTCAGATTTATTTTACCGAGATGAGGAGATCAAATCATGATTCCTCGGATTTATGAATCTGAATAGTGATCGAATTATGGTTACAATTATGAATCCAACCCTAATAATAGGAATGATAATTCGAATTATCATTCCTATTATTCCACCGATCCTACCTATTATAGGTTATAGGCCTCCACCCCTAATAAGGTACCCTATGATTATAAGAGTCACAAACGGAAACAATAATTTCATGGTGTTTTCCCTCCCTAGAAATAAAAAAAATATAAGAGCTTTGATTACGTTATTTATATACGTAAATTCTTTCTGTCTGTCAACTCTTTTTGTAACAAACGTTACGTTATAATTGTTTCTCTATTCTGTCGATTTCTTTACATTTCTTAATTTCCTTAATTTCTTAGAAGAGAAAATTATGCTGAAAGTGCGCGCCGGAATAGATACTCTATCTCTATTCCTATAAGATCAACAATGCCATGATCTTGTGCTTCTTCTGCGGACATAAAAACATCCCTTTCCATGTCGAGCATTACAGCCCATATAGGAGCGCCCGTTCTTTCTGCAAAAATTCTTATGATGTCGTTATACATTTCCAGAAATTCTATCATTTCCGGGAAAAATTCGTTGCCCAAATCGTCATCGTCATCGTCTTCGTCATCGTCATCGTCGTCTTCGTCTTCGTCTTCGTCTTCGTCATCGTCATCGTCATCGTCATCGTCATCGTCATCGTCATCGTCATCGTCATCGTCATCGTCATCGTCATCGTCATCGTCGTCATCGTCATCGTCGTCTTCGTCTTCGTCTTCGTCTTCGTCTTCGTCTTCGTCTTCGTCCTCAAAATAAGCACAGAAAGGCTGGTGTATCATAACCCTGATGATATAACATAATAAACGCTTCCTCTATCTCGACCTTCGCATCATCGGGCAAAGTGAAAGGAATAAAGAATAACAAAAAGAAAAAGATCGAATTGAACAACCGTACAGGCATCTTTTGTGCAGTGCATACGGCTTTACAATGGAATTTCTTTTTCCATCGAAGAAAGAGACAAATAAAACCCATCAGACCCAGCCAGACCGTTGAATGACATTTACCATCCTTCCTTTTCTTTTGTATTTGTAGGAGTTCAAAAAATACTATGATAGTTCCGTTGCTTTCTATGTTTATCTCGTCTGAGACTCAACAATCCCAAAGTTTCTTTCTGACCCAGGAAAAAATGATCTTTTTTTTTTTTCATTTTCATATCCTTTCATAACATAAATATCGGGAAAAGACTTCTTTCTAATGTTGAAAAAAGGTAAGGTTTGTGACGCTGAAACGGACCCCCGATGCATAAGATTAAATAAGAAATACCTTTTGTCCGTTCCATACTACTATCTCAATTCATAACCTCGTGTTGAAAAAGTTTACTAATATCTAAATCGAAGTGCCATGCTATTATTACTTATTCTTTTTATTTATTTATTCAAATTCCATATAGCGAAGGCATAATTTTCTCCTTCTCGAAAATCAAAAATTCATTGGCGCCAAGCGTAAGGGAGTGCTACACGTTGGGTAATTTCTCCTCCGACCAGGATGAAAGCCCCTATTGAAGCAGCCACTCCCATGCCTATTGTATGCACAATAGGGTTCACCCATTGCATAGTGTCAAAAACAAGCACTCCTGGGATTATGAATCCGCCGGGAGAGTTTATAAACAAAAAAATATCCCAGGTTGGATCCGCTATGCCGAGAAATATCATGAGACCGGCAATCAGATTCGCGAGCTCATCATCAACCTCGTCTCCTAAAAAAAGTAATCTTTCCCAATAAAGTCGGTTGATTAGGACAAAATTGTATCCTTTAGGAACCGTACGCGCACCTTTGAATACATACGGTTCAAAAAATCCAAATTTTGAAAAAAAAAAAGAATCAACGTGTCGATTCTAGCCCTTTTTCTTTTTTTGTAGCAGATTTTTTCCTAACTAAGGGGCCTTTATTCTTCTATTTTTCAAGAAACATGAGTTTTGGCTTACTTCCCCAGAATTCGTTGAGCTTATCGAACTAACCTCTCATTGATGTATTGTTTCATCGAGATCCAAATCACAATGTCATTTTCTTGTTCCTGAATAGGCCTCTTCTACTTTTTGATTTTTAGGTTTATGCTCTACTCCGGGTAAAGATCCGCCCGAATTCTATTTGCACATATAGGACAAAGAATCTTAGTACCACTTTTCCTTTTTTCTTTTCAATTCCTTTTATTTTATGCCTTCCGCCCAATATTTGATGTATTCATCGTATTACTCCATTGTCTGGCAGTATGAGATCGCTCGTGTGGCATTAAGGAAATCATTTATGATACGGGGGTAATCATACATAGATTACCCGTTTGGTTTTTTCGAAACGGAGCCTGTATACTTCATTTTATTGGTCCAGGCCAACCATAAATTCTTATAAAAGATACCCCCTAGCAAATTGACCTAATTGCACTTCACGCTACGAATTATTGATGATTCAATCAATCTTTCTTGGGCGAAACGGAGGATATCTCGATCGGGGGAGAGGACGGGGAAATCCCATATGACCTAATATGTCTGACAAGTCGCACTATAGGTCGAGCCAACTTGTTTCTTCGTCTCCAGGAAGACGAAAGGGTATTTTTGGAACACCAACGGGCATCAAATTAAAGAAAGAGAGATTAAGTACCAGAAATCGCTTTGATGTGGAAACGTAAAACGCGCTTATTGTCTTCATAATATTGTTACCTTTTATCGGATTTTAGCCATAGATTGTAAGGTTCACGGGGGAAGAGGGAATGAATAAAGAAAAATTCTGACGAACGGATCGTTTGAATGATGAACAAGTATCTATGCATTCACTCATAAAAAACGAGACCAACCCCCATTGCATTGCGTATTGATACTTATTAGGTATAGAATAGGTCTGCTTTTCTTTGTTCCTACGAACAGAATTGTTCAATTATGATCAACCTAACAGAAAAAATATTCACCCTTGCTTCGGGATAATCCACTAAAAGGGCGAGGTCCATAGCATAGTCTTTTCCAATGCAATAAAGCTACATAGTGTCTATTTTTTCTTTGAAAAAGGGGGTATTTCCATGGGTTTGCCTTGGTATCGTGTTCATACCGTCGTATTGAACGATCCCGGTCGGTTGCTTTCTGTCCATATAATGCATACAGCTCTAGTTTCTGGTTGGGCCGGTTCGATGGCTCTATACGAATTAGCTGTTTTTGATCCCTCTGACCCCGTTCTTGATCCAATGTGGAGACAAGGCATGTTCGTTATCCCCTTCATGACTCGTTTAGGAATAAACAATTCATGGGGTGGTTGGAGTATTACAGGAGGAACGATAACGAATCCGGGTATTTGGAGTTACGAGGGTGTGGCCGGGGCACATATTGTGTTTTCCGGCTTGTGCTTCTTAGCAGCTATCTGGCATTGGGTGTATTGGGACCTAGAAATATTTTGTGATGAACGTACAGGAAAACCCTCTTTGGATTTGCCTAAGATCTTTGGAATTCATTTATTTCTCTCGGGGGTGGCTTGCTTTGGGTTTGGCGCTTTTCATGTAACAGGCTTGTATGGCCCTGGAATATGGGTGTCCGATCCTTATGGCCTAACCGGAAAAGTACAATTCGTAAATCCAGCGTGGGGCGCGGAAGGTTTTGATCCTTTTGTTCCGGGAGGAATAGCCTCCCATCATATTGCAGCGGGGACATTGGGCATATTAGCGGGCCTATTCCATCTTAGTGTCCGCCCTCCCCAACGTCTATACAAAGGATTACGTATGGGCAATATTGAAACTGTACTTTCCAGCAGTATCGCCGCTGTCTTTTTTGCAGCTTTCGTTGTTGCTGGAACTATGTGGTATGGTTCAGCAACTACCCCCATTGAATTATTTGGTCCCACTCGTTATCAGTGGGATCAGGGATACTTCCAGCAAGAAATATATCGAAGGGTTAGCGCCGGGCTAGCCGAAAATCTGAGTTTGTCGGAAGCTTGGTCTAAAATTCCCGAAAAATTAGCCTTTTATGATTACATTGGTAATAATCCGGCGAAAGGGGGATTATTCAGAGCGGGCTCAATGGACAACGGAGATGGAATAGCCGTTGGATGGTTAGGACACCCCATCTTTAGAGATAAAGAAGGACATGAGCTTTTTGTACGTCGTATGCCTACTTTTTTTGAAACATTTCCAGTAGTTTTGGTAGACGGAGACGGAATTGTAAGAGCCGATGTGCCTTTTAGAAGGGCAGAGTCGAAGTATAGTGTCGAACAGGTAGGTGTAACTGTTGAGTTCTATGGTGGCGAACTCAATGGAGTCAGTTATAGCGATGCTGCTACTGTGAAAAAATATGCTAGACGTGCTCAATTGGGTGAAATTTTTGAATTAGATCGTGCTACTTTGAAATCCGACGGTGTTTTTCGTAGCAGTCCAAGGGGTTGGTTCACTTTTGGACATGCGACGTTTGCTTTGCTCTTCTTTTTCGGACACATTTGGCATGGCGCTAGAACTTTGTTCAGAGATGTTTTTGCTGGTATTGATCCGGATTTGGATGCTCAAGTGGAATTTGGGGCATTCCAAAAACTTGGAGATCCAACTACAAGGAGACAAGTAATCTGATACAACATTGCTCCGCTATCTTTCTTTTGCCCTTATTGGATTTTATTTATTTGATATACAGTATTGGAGAAATCTTCATTTTCATCGTTGCCCTTTTTTGACTCTTGCCTTTTCTTTCTTCGGAAAATGATCCCAAACGAAATGAATAGGTGCGGAAGCTATAATTGTAAACCGGGATCAAATCTATGGAAGCATTGGTTTATACATTCCTGTTAGTCTCGACTTTAGGAATCCTTTTTTTCGCTATTTTTTTTCGAGAACCGCCTAAGGTTCCAACTAAAAAGACGAAATGATTTTTCATTATCTCGATTGAAGTAATGAGTCCCCCCTCCCAATATGGGAGGTTCATTGTTTTAACTAGTCCCCGTGTTCCTCGAATGGATCTCTTAGTTGTTGAGAGGGTTGCCCAAAAGCGGTATATAGGGCGTACCCGGTAAAGCTTACAAGTGAACCAGATATGAAGATGGCGACTAGGGTTGCTGTTTCCATTATTAGATAATTTCAATACCACGATGGATCTACGCTATGATACGATTATTTATTTAAAACGAAAAGTGTACAAAGTCAATAGACCTCAATCAATGCAATAGAATTTATGGCTACACAAACCGTTGAGGGTAGTTCTAGATCTGGTCCAAGACGAACTATTACAGGGGATTTATTGAAACCGTTGAATTCGGAATATGGTAAAGTGGCTCCTGGGTGGGGAACGACCCCCTTCATGGGGGTCGCAATGGCTCTATTTGCCATATTCCTATCTATTATTTTGGAAATTTATAATTCTTCGGTTTTACTGGATGGAATTTCCACGAGTTAGTTAGATCCATAAGAACAATGAAGTCCTAGCTTTTGAATCAAAAAAGATTAGGACTAGGATTTCTAGATCATTCTGGCAGTTCGACCGTGGAATTCCGTCGTTTCGGTATTTCCGGAATATGAGTGTGTGACTTGTTATAATTGATCCTGTTGATAGTACAGAAAATAGGTCTGTCATCTCTATCGAGATGGTTCTACGTCGGATATTCATACTAGTATCTGGAGCACGGAATACGCGGAATAGCTCAAGAAAGAAATATTTGAACTATGATTCATACCTATTATTCAGACCTCGCGACCGGACTCCAAAAAATTTTCAAACAAAGA